ATTCCATTTATTAGAAAAGTTCCTAGGGAATTCATTAAAGGAATGTTTCCAATAAAAATTTTTTGTTCTTGTATATCCCTACTGTTTTTCCAAATTAATCCCGCGGATACATATAATTCAGAAGAATATGTAAGTGATTCATATACAGCATCTCCTTCTTTTATCAATGGTTCGACTAATTGATATGTTTCCACAAATAATTGAAATTCAATTTCTTGATCTGTATCTTTAATTTTTGGAAACTTAGAAAACTCTTCTGTTAAGCCCTGATCAATGAACCTACAAAATCCTTCAAATTGGATTTGATTAAATCCAGGTATTGTAGACATTCCCTCGTTTACATCCTCGAGCATTTTAAATTTCCCGTTTATTAACTATTTTAAAAATCTCATTATTGGATCGTGCCTCATTCAATTCAATTATATAGAGCGATCTAGCAATGATAGAATTTTTATTCTGTTTACAGAATCGCATAAAATTTTATCTAACTCCATAGATGGATATGGAATGTATGAAATACATATGAACGGTGGAATAAAGATAATTTTATACTCAAATTCGAATTTGCAAGAAATACAACTGTAAAGGGGTTGAGAAATTACACTTAACTTCGACTTAGGAAATTTTGTATAGAATAGCAAAACAAAACGTGATTTAATTTCTACCATTATTATGATATTACATATTCCAATATGATTGGAATATCTCTAAAATAAATGGATATGGATTCAGGATTTCATCTTTCGTGGGATAAAGAACCAATAATCAGAAACACTAGAAAGTTTATTTTTTTTAAGACTTAGTTAGCTTTTTCGTGTATTTCTTTGTTTAATTCAAAAAAAAATTGCATATACATAGAAAAGATGTATTTTTATCTATTTGTATATATTTTCGATTTATATATAATTATTTTATATATAATATTAAATTGGATTCTAATTATATAGAATATATAAACAAAACTATTGAAGTGCATAAGAAGGCTTATTAAGCATATCCAGATAGAACTAGATAGAGCTATGTATATATTCCTGTCTCCCCCTTTACTGCAGTTCCATTTTTGACAGCACATTTTGATAGAGGAATTCTAGACAGATAAGATATCAGATTAGCTATCTGTGTAAAATTTTATGTTCTAGGATTTACATATACCCATAATTGGTGTTATAATTCGAATTGAGAATAATTTTGTATTGAAAATAATCAATACTGATTGGTTAGGTATCCATTTTTTTTCTGATATCATTAAGATTAGGGAAATACAATTTTCGATTCAAATCCACGAATCGTTCGTAAATTCACAGTCAATAGTTAATGGTTCAAATTTGTCCTTAATTTTGTCTTTTGTGAAAGAAAAGTCACTTTTTTATTTCATATAGAAAGCAGAAAGAATTTAAATAGTGTATGTTTTGAAATACTATACAAAATTAATTGAAAAAAGAAATCCAATCAAAAAATAAAGAAGGATTTCTTTTTCGGAATTTAGGAAAGGGATTAAAAAAAATGGGATTCACGGTGCAAGTACAAAAAAAAAGAGTCCCCCTTTCCAAAATAAAGGAGGACGATATTTTTGTCTATTTTGTGTCGTCTTGGCGGCATGGCCGAGTGGTAAGGCGGGGGACTGCAAATCCTTTTTCCCCAGTTCAAATCCGGGTGTCGCCTCATCAACAAAAAACACAAAGTACCTTATTCCCTTTTGCTGATATAATTTGTTGAATTTTCCCCCAACAGAAGCACGCGGAGGAAAAGTCACCTTGATACTTCCAAGGGTCTTACTGCTTATTTTGTTTGTACTAAAAGTTTTTCAGTCATCATATAAAAACTTCTTAAAATTAATTGGCTTTTTTGGAGTGTTTCATCAATATATTGAAGATATTTTTTTTGACTCTGCGCCAGCGATTCTACTATTATTAGTATTAGTGAACAATAATAGAAAACTTCCTTAAATAGAAAAATTCATTAATAAAAAATTCCTTCATATTCATAAAGATAGAGGACATAATTCACATGGATATAGTAAGTCTCGCTTGGGCTGCTTTAATGGTAGTCTTTACATTTTCCCTTTCACTCGTAGTATGGGGAAGAAGTGGACTCTAGGGGTACTACTAATTTAGTTTGAGAAATCAAACTGTATCAATTGTTTTATACATTATTCTGCAAAGATTTTAAACTTTAACTCTTGTTTAAATTCAATTTAATTGAATTTAAAATATCTTCATTTCAAAATTCTATATCTATATTGGATTTGAGTGAAGTAATCTATTCTATGAATAATACCCTTTTCTTTTAATTTAATCAAACAAATATTTCAATGATTGTGGTGTTCATATTTCCAAAGTAAAACGAATACAAATGATAGGAAATTCATTCCAACCAAATTTTTCCTAAATTATCTATTTCGATAAAGTGGTTCTTACCAGAGTTATATATCAACAATGAGGTGAGGGGGAAGGGATCGCCCTCCCTTTTTTTGTTTGTCTCTTTCCTGTTCAAAGAGAAAAAAAGTACTTCTTTTATTAACTATTAAATAGTTATTGGTTCTTAAATATTCAAAGTGATTACAATTAAGTGACTTTTCCATGGGAAATAAGATATTTTCTTGCTTAGTTTATTATTTGTTTTATTCTTTTATAAAATGGATTTATGCTATACCTTATTTTATTAACTTGACTTATTTCATATCATGAGTCAAGGATTAAAAACGGGCAGGGTTTACTAATCCTTTTTGTTTTGTTGAAACCTTAAAAGTTTTTATAGAACTCCTTTCCTTGGATGATCTGTCAACTGCTCGATCAATTCTTTCTTCGAAATGTTAAAAAAAGATTTCTTGATTTTCTTTTATTAAGATTAATAATTAATATTACTATATGTCCAGATTTTTTTACTTTTTTTTTATTGATTTTATTCTTTCAGTGGATGTTGGGATTCATATTGAAAATAATCAGAACTATAGGAATTAGAATAATAAAAGTAAGACCTGCCTTTCGACTATTTCAGATTAATTAGAATCAACACAAATAGATGAAGAAATAGAATTGGGACATTATGTACATTCCAGATAGAGAATTGATATCTAGATATATCAATATGAGATTCTAGATTAATCTATATCTATACTAAACCTATATCTTCATACAGTATAACTTTATACATTAGAATACCAAAAATAGGTAGTATGATAGAAAAAAAAGATTTCTTTCTATCATACTATGGGATCTCATAGAATACTGCTAATTCTAGTCTATTTATTTCAGAAAACTAGTAATCCTTTTCATTTTATTCCGTCAATCATTGATAAGAACTAAGAAGTCAGGTTTCATTCAAATTAATCACCTTGACTAACAGTTTTTACGTATATTATAAGTAAAAAAGCAGTAGGAACTAGAATAAACAATGCAGTAGCAATAAATGCAAGAGTATTTACTTCCATAATCTCATCGTTTCTTTCATTTTTCTTTACTTCGCAAAAACTCGGGATTAAATCCCATAGAGATACTAAATCTTTCGCCTCTACTCTAAATTCAATGGGATGAATTCCATCTCGATGATATTGAATTGGATCAATATCATGAATAACAATATCTGAGCTATCAAATCGCTTCATTGTCGAGAATTCAATAGTATAACATAGAAAGATTGTTTATCCATACCGAATTTAAAAACAGATTCTTGATTCAATTGCAAATTTATTTACTTTACTTTTTTTTTTTTTTTTTTTCATATTCTTTTCTCGAAAAAATAAAAAATTCTTGACTTCTTTGTACAATCATGGGAGACGTATCATGTAACCACCTTTCCTTTCCACTTAGATTGGTTACAACCAAACCCAAACAAAAGTGCGCAATTTGAAATTTGAATGAGATTAGACAAAATCCAAAATCGGAGCCAAGAAAAAAGATACTTAAAAAAAAAAAAAAAGGATTCTATCAAAGAAATTAAATTCATTTTGTATCGTACAAATCCGATTTTTTTGTGTGATTTATTTGTGTTGTGTATGGGGCTACCGAAAAAGATATGGTACTCGATTCGATTTCATTATTTTCATTATACGGGTCAGGAGTAATCGAAAAATCCAAACTAAGTAGAGTATCTTTTTAAATCTTGAATATGACGCTACCAATAATTGTACTAATTCACATATGTTTCGATTAATCAGTACTAGTTGAAAAAAGAAAAAAAAAAAAATGAAATAGTTAAATCTTAATTATGTAACTATTAAGTAACTATTAATTATGTTTATGTAACTATTTAATATGTAAATATTAAAAACTTAATTATTTAATAATAATGAATTTTTTAATAATAATTAATTTAATAATTTTATTTAATAATATAAATTCCATAATATTAATAAATTAAATATTCCAAATATTCAAATTAAATTGAATAGTAAATAAAATTTCAAATTAACTAGAATTTGTATAGAAAATATTTAAATAGAATTAAATAAGAATTAAATATAGAAATATTAAATAAATAAGTCATAAGAATTAAGTAATAAGAATAAAAAAAAAAAGAAGTATCCCCTTGGGAATGGAAAATGAAATTGTGCTATTTGCTCCCCTTTCGCAGAAGGGGGAGATATGAGTTGACGTATTTGTTTTATTCCATTTTTTTTATATTATTAGATCCGTCGGGACTGACGGGGCTCGAACCCGCAGCTTCCGCCTTGACAGGGCGGTGCTCTGACCAATTGAACTACAATCCCCGGGAAATGCAATAAAATGTACAGCATACATATTATTATGATTTCATTCAAACCTTTTTTTTTTATATTTATATTTCGATTTTCGATTGAAATCAACGCCTTGGAACAGAAAGGGGGAGTGTGATATTCACATGGATATACACTTTAATGATACAAAGGGACAGGGATTGCTAGTAATCTTTTCATTATTTCAAATCAAAATCGAATAAAAAAAATCTTTCAATGTAAAAAAAAAAAAAAAGACTCTTTTTTCTTTATATTACTCTTTATTCTTAGACTTTATACTTACAAATCCGGATCTGAGTATAGATGATTCGCAAGATCAGAATTTTGAGAAAAAAAAGAAATAAAACAAATAAAATAAAGAACAAGTAGAGATATATCCGAACTTTTTCCTTTTTTCCGTATCAGGCATTTCGCGAGAACAAGGGGCTTATTTCATGGCGGATCAGTGAATTATTGGGCCGAGCTGGATTTGAACCAGCGTAGACATATTGCCAACGAATTTACAGTCCGTCCCCATTAACCGCTCGGGCATCGACCCAGGAAGAATCAATTCCAGATTTTTTTATTAAAAAAAAAAAAAAGAATCCACGATTCCCTTCCGTTCGTAATACCCTACCCCCAGGGGAAGTCGAATCCCCGTTGCCTCCTTGAAAGAGAGATGTCCTGAACCACTAGACGATGGGGGCACATTTGCCCGACCGCCAGCATACTATGTTCATAGTATGAACAGTTTTTTGAAATTGTCAATATAAGAAAATGGTATGACTTGATTTGAAGAATCTTTGCCCCTTTCAGATTCCATAGAATTTTTTTATTCTTATATTAAGATTCATTCTAATCGCCATTATCCATTATAGGCCATTATCGATTAGAATAATTTCATTTTAATTTAATAATTATCTAATTTAATAAATTAGATAATTTAATAATTAGAATAGAATAATTCTAATCGAGAATACTAATTTCAAATTCTAATTAAATAATTTATTTAATAAAAATTTATTTAATATTTAATTAATATTCTATTAGAATATAGTTTCTAATATAGTTACTTACTTTTTCTAGATTTAGAGATTGAATTTCTAATCTAGTTTCATAGATCTATCTTATCCACATAGTAGATCATTCAAGAATTCAATCAAATGAGCCCCTTTAACTCAGTGGTAGAGTAACGCCATGGTAAGGCGTAAGTCATCGGTTCAAATCCGATAAGGGGCTTTGGCGTTTTTTCATAAAACCAGCGGTAGTATTCCTATTTGAAGAGGGAATAGAAGTTGCTATTTATAATAACAAAAGTAAGAAACTCTAGAATTCTAATTAATTCTAAAATTTTCAAAAATTAATATAATTAATATTATAATGCTTTATTTTAGCTTCTTTTCGACTTTCGTTTAGAATCTATCTATAGAATATTTGAATATATTATTAGTAATCTATTAGTAGTATTAGAATATTGTAATATCCAATATTAATATCTAATAATAATAAATTATTTTATTCTAATCTAATATATTTCTATTTTCTATAATTTTTCGATTTATATAATTTTATTAATTTTATATAATATCTTTCTTCTATATTCTAGTTTAGTTATAGAATATATTTCTAGCTATTTCGAATATATTTTCTTCTATTTTTTATAATAGTCTATTTTTTTAGAATATATTCTAAATAGAATATATACTATTCTAGTTATAGTATAGTATTTCGAATATATATTATTAGAATTCTAGAGTATTCTTTAGAATATATAATATTAGTCTATTTTTTTTTATCTAGTTATTTATAGAGTTAGAAAGTTTAGTTAGAAGGTTGAACATTTGTTTATTATATTAGAATAGAAATATAATGAATAATTCAATAAATGAGAAATTATCTCTTAAATCGCCAAATTTCCTTCTTTTCCATAAATCAATCGTCAAAATTGGATTCGAAATCAATAAAAGTAAGTGGACCTAACCTATTGCATCATGACTATGTCTACTATTCTGATATTCAAATTCGATATAGATGAAATTGAAAGAGTAGCTACGCTTTTTCTTTCATTTTGATATTTCTTTTTGAACTCCGAAAAAAAATCTGTCGATATTTATGATTTAATCTTCTTGCTCCTAATTATTCTATCTAATTAGTTTATTTCTATAAGGAATAAATCACTATTCCCTTTCTCCATAGAAAAGTTTATTCGAAGTCATCAGATAAGACATAGAAAAGACTTTTTTAATATCTTTTTTTGATTCCGGAACATAAGATCAATATCAATTTCTATTGATATTTAATTTCTACCTAATAGAAAATTTATATATAATAACATTGATATATCTATCAGATCATGACTTCATGTACCACATATTTTTATATCAATACATACAATATCTTTTCCGACAATCTAATCTATTCTAGATTAGAGAAAAATACTTTCATTTCAAAATACTTTCATTAAAACATTAAAAGTTTTCTATTTTAATATTGTTATTTTAATATTGTATTGAATTTAATAATAGGCAAATCCACTCTCTTTCGTCTTTTCTGACAGATAGACAGATAGAAAGTAAATAGAACAAATATTCGAAGTTTTTTAACTTGCAAAATATTTTCTTTTTATCTGAATCGGAAAGAAAACAAAATAGAACAAAAATGGGCAAAAGAAAATAGAAGAAAGATGGCGAGAAAGAATAAAGTATAAAATAATAAAATATAGGATACTATAACAGTTTAATGCACATAGAAGAATACGTAAAAATATTAATTTTTCGAAATCTCATGAACAAGATCGAAGAATAAGA